GTCCAAGATTTGGCTTAATATCAAAAATGACAATAAGCAATAATGTTGAGTCCAGAGAAGTTGGAGAAAATTTTTTTGCTTAATTTGCATTTTTTTGAAAAAAAATGCAAATGAACTCAATGAAAATTTTTGTATAGAGAATTTTGTTATGTGGCCGCCGGATTTAAAGATTTTCACGCAAGTTTGTGTTGCCTGTGATTTTAGAGGAGAAATGATTGTGTTATGGTTTTTAGAGGAGTGGAAAGTGGAAAACCTCAGGAAAATCGGGACTAAGCGGTTGTTATAAAAAATCATGTCCTAAAACATGGATGAATAACACCATTAATAAAGAGGCGTCTTAACTTCAGCGCATGATTTGTACTACCTACGAGTCTGCTGGAACCCAACCACTAGAGATGCGGCTGACAGGAAATAAAAATAAAAACTACCAGTCGTCAGACAGTACAGGGATGCTATGAGTATGCGCAGAGTGTAATTAATCCATCAACCAGAGGCCTTGGAAAAAGTGAGGATGTGGTGATTGAGGACTGTTATGCCCCTGATCTTACAACCAGAGGCCTTGGAAAAAGTGATAAAATGGTGCAACCTGTTTTTATGGACGTGAGACTAGTAATGGTGTATCTTACTGACAAGGGTTGCTGATTCTCACGTGAGTTGTTAAATAAAGAGATAAACCTGTACTGGAGGATATTCATGGTATCAAGGACTTTTCTAGTGTATGTCTGACTGTCTAATCAAGGGCGAAAAGTTGTGGAAGTGGATAGTTATGTTTAAGTACTGAGTTATGTACGGTAGCTATTTCGTTCTTATGTTAAGCGGGAGGTTTATTATGGCTATGATTTTATGTTTTGTGCGGTTTAGGTTTGATTTATATTTTTTTGTTTTATGTGTTATAAATAATAGAATGTATTAGGTGATATGCATGTGGACGAGAGATGAATGTATAATTATACATAGAATGTATTACAGTACTATAATACCCGCGTGGGGGGGAGGGGGGGGTAGCTCTATTCCGGCAGAAGGTAGTTTATTAAAAATACTCGTTTTGGGGGCGAGCGATAGAGTGTCGACTTTTCTTCTGATGTTGGTGATAGATGCCTGCGGCTCCTATTGACTGGCGGTAAAAAGGAGCCCTGCGGCTCCTATTGACTGGCGGTAAAAAGGAGCCCTGCGGCTCCTATTGACTGGCGGTAAAAAGGAGCCCTGCGGCTCCTATTGACTGGCGGTAAAAAGGAGCCCTGCGGCTCCTATTGACTGGCGGTAAAAAGGAGCCCTGCGGCTCCTATTGACTGGCGGTAAAAAGGAGCCCTGCGGCTCCTATTGACTGGCGGTAAAAAGGAGCCCTGCGGCTCCTATTGACTGGCGGTAAAAAGGAGCCCTGCGGCTCCTGAATATTTAGTGATTGGCCCAAGGAGGGTTGAAGACTCATCGCCAGTTTACAAGACTGGCGCTTTTATTAAGCTACTTTGGGCAGTGACGATTTATAAAATTTTCGATTAGTGTGGCAACGGGAATTGCTAGTAGAAATAGGATAAAATATGTTATAGATGCTAGTTGGCCGATTAAGATGTAAGGGGGTTCTACTGGCTGGCCGCCAATTCATGTTAAAATTAGTGTATTAGAGATTAATAGTCAGAATATTATTTGTGAGAGGGGGCGAAAGGCCATTGTTTGTTGTTTTGCTAGGTGGATGAGGGGCATAATAAATAAAATAGTGATGGATATGAGGAGGGCTAGGACTCCTCCTAGCTTGTTAGGGATTGAGCGCAAAATTGCGTAGGCAAATAGAAAGTATCACTCTGGTTTGATGTGGGGTGGTGTTATAAGTGGATTAGCTGGGGAGAAGTTTTCTGGGTCTCCGAGGAGATTTGGTGAAAATGTGGCTAGTAGTAGTAAAAGGAATAGTAGTAGTAGTGCGCCAAGAAGGTCTTTGATTGTATAATATGGATGAAACGGAATTTTATCTGGGGTTGATGTTAGTCCGGTTGGGTTGGAGGAGCCAGTTTCATGGAGAAATAAGAGGTGAAGAATGACTAATGCTAGAATGATGAAGGGTAGTAAAAAATGGAAGATAAAAAATCGAGTCAGCGTGGCGGAGTCTACGGCGAAGCCGCCTCAAATTCACTCTACTAATGCGGGGCCGATGTATGGTACGGCCGAGAGGAGGTTTGTAATTACGGTTGCGCCTCAAAATGATATTTGTCCCCATGGTAAGACATAGCCTACGAATGCAGTGGCTATTGTTAGGATTAGTAGCGTGACGCCGATGGTTCAGGTGGGTGTGAGTAAGTATGAGCCGTAGTATAGGCCGCGGCCGATGTGAAGATATAGGCATAGGAAAAATATTGATGCTCCGTTAGCATGAATGTTACGGATAAGTCAGCCGTATTGTACGTCGCGTATGATGTGGGCGATTGAGGAGAACGCGGTGTTGGCGTCAGCCGTATAGTGCATGGCTAGGAATAGGCCTGTGATTATTTGAGTGGCTAATATTAGTGCCAGTAATGAGCCAAAGTTTCATCATGAGGAGATGTTGGATGGGGTTGGGAGGTCAATGAATGTAGTATTAATTAGTTTTATGATTGGGTGGTGTTTGCGAGTGATTTGGGTCATTAGTTTTTATAGTTGAATTACAACAGTGATTTTTCGTATCATAGGTCCAGTTGTGAGAACTGGTAGAAACTATGGCGTATTTAATATATTTATTGGGTTTGATGTTTGTGGTTTCGATTATAGGGGTCGCTATACATCCGTTGCCTCAATTTGGGGCTGGGGGTTTGGTGGTGGCGACGTTGTTCAGCTGTGCTATGTTGGCTTTATTGGGTGGGTCTTTTATTTCAATTGTCTTGCTTTTAATTTATCTTGGGGGGATGTTAGTTGTGTTTGCTTATTCTGTGGCGCTGGCCGTAGATGCTTGCGAAATGGTCCGTGATAGTTGGGCTGTTGGAGTGCGGCTGTTTGTAGCGGTGTGTGTAATTATATGGTTCGGCGAATTATATACTACTTCTGGCAAATTTAGCTCATTGATGAATGGTATTGGTGATTTTTGCGAGGTTATACCGTTTCCAACAGAGGTGCAGACAGATGTGTGTGGTGTGCCAATATTATACGATGCCGGCTGGGTTGGTTTAATTTTATGTGTTATGTGCTTGTTTGTTTGTTTGTTTGTTGTTTTAGCAATTACGCGTGGGGTAGCATGTGGTGGGTTACGTGTGTTTAGAATATTAGTACTGTAATAAGTGTTAGTAGGAATATTGTAAGATACGTTTTCATGACACCTCGGTGTGATGTTGTAAGATTAGCTGCTGCGGTTTGTTGGGAAGAAGTTAGTATTTTTGGACCTATGTGTTCTAGCCATGCACTATCATTGAGGTGGGTGGCTAGTGTTTGGCTAGTTAGCAGGAGTGATTTGGTTGTTTGACGGTGTGTTAGGAGATTGTAAAATGCAAGTTGTGATGAGAATTGAATAGGTGTGTTTTGTTGTGGTGAATAATTTTTTATTATTATGACTAGCTGTATAATTATTGTAGCCCCTAGCAGTGCAAGTATAAGTGCAAGTAATTTTGCTGCGGGTGCGAGTGTTAGTACTTGTGGTTTAGAATTAATATTGGTTAGTATTAGGATTGCGCCTATTATTAGTGCGCCTATGGTTAATCGGAGCAGGGGGCGGGTTGGGGTGGAAATGGGTTCAGAAAATATAAGTAATGTTGAGTAACGTGGAAGTATTATTTGTGTGTAGAAAATTATTCGTGTTGAGTAAGCGGCGGTTAATAAGGTGGCTAGTGCTGTTGTAGATAGTGCTCAGGCATTTAAATTTGATGTGGTTAGTGCTTCGATGATTGCATCTTTTGAAAAAAATCCAGATAAGAATGGTGTGCCCATTAGGGCCAGATTGCCGATTGTTATACATGATGATGTAATTGGTAGGGTGTTATGTATGGTTCCAATTTTTCGAATGTCTTGTTCGTCTGCAGTACTGTGAATAATAACGCCCGAGCAAAGAAATAATAGGGCTTTAAAGAAGGCATGGGTTAATATGTGGAAGAATGCGAGTGTTGGTTGATTTAGGCCGATTGTTACAAGTATCAGTCCTAGTTGACTGGTCGTTGAGAAAGCAATAATTTTTTTTAAGTCGTTTTGTGAGAGTGCACAGATAGAGGCGAAGAGTGAGGTGAGTGCGCCCAAACACAGGCAGGCCGTGTGGGCGAGTTGGTGTTGTATTAGTGGGTGGATGCGTAGTAGTAAGAAGATGCCCGCAACTACTATTGTGCTGGAGTGTAATAGAGCTGATACAGGTGTGGGGCCTTCTATTGCTGCTGGAAGTCATGGGTGAAGTCCAAATTGGGCTGATTTTCCGGTTGCGGCGAGGATAAATCCGAGTAGTGGGACAATGTTAATAGTTGTAGATTGAACCAGGAGTTCCTGGATATTTCAGGTTGAGAAGGCAGTTGCTAGTCATGCGAGGGCAATTAATAGGCCAATATCGCCGATGCGGTTATAAATAATTGCTTGGAGGGCGGCGGTGTTTGCGTCTGTGCGTGCGGATCATCAGCTGATTAGTAGGAATGATATGATTCCTACACCTTCTCAGCCGATGAAGAGTTGGAATAAGTTATTAGTTGAGGTTAGGATAATTATGGCTAAAAGAAAAATCAATAAATACTTAAAGAATTTATTGATTTTTGGGTCGGCTTTTATATATCATAGTGAGAATTCTGTGATAGTTCAGGTAACAAAAAGTGCGACGGGCGTAAATAGAAGGCTGTAAATATCGTACATAAAGTTTAATTGTACTTGTACATTATTTAGTTGTAATCAGGTTAGTGATAGTGTGATGTGCATTAATCCTGTGTTCTGTATAGTTAAGAGTGGCAGGAGGCTGATGTAGAAGGCGTATTTGATAGTCTTAGTAACTATGATGGCTGTAATTGTATATGGCGGTAGTAGTAGTTTAATAATTGGGGATAAAAGTAATATTAAAGTGACCAGCACACTGGTGTAGGTTATAGTCATTACTTTTACTTGGAGTTGCACCAAGTGGTCTGGTGCCTAAAACCAGTGGATTGCTAGTTTCCTTTAAAAGTAAGAGGCCCAAAAATTTTAGTCCTGGTCGCTGGAATTAGCAGTTCTAGATGTTCATACACCTCTTGGTATATAAGAAGTTGCTGGCTTCTATTTTCAGAGTCACAGTCTGATATTTTTAGTAAATTATATATACCTTATGTTAGTATAATTAGTGCGGGTTTAAGTATAATAAGAAGTAATGGGATAAGATGGAGGGTTAAGAGCAGGTGTTCTCGTGTATGAGACGGTTGTATTGTTGTTATGATATTTGGTTTTCCGTGCTGAGTTGTGATAAACATATATAGAGAGTAGATCGCCGTTAATAGCGTATTTAATGTTAATGGGATGATTGTTGTAGGGGACCATTTAAAAAGGGTTACAATAATGGATAGTTCCCCTAAAAGGTTAATTGATGGGGGGAGGGCCATGTTTGCCAGGCTTATTAATAGCCATCAGGTTGTTATAAGGGGTAGGAGAAGTTGTAGTCCAGTTGTTAGTGTTATGGTTCGCGTGTGGGTGCGTTCATAGGAGGTGTTTGCTAAGCAGAATGCTATAGACGATGTTAGGCCGTGGGCAATTATTAGTGTTAATGCACCAGTGAAGCCTCATTGAGTGTTAGTTAGGATGGCTAGAATAACTAGGGCTATATGACTGATGGACGAATAGGCAATTAGTGATTTTAGATCAGTTTGGCGTAAGCAGATGGTGCTTGCTATGATTGAGCCTCATAGTGCGAGGGCTGTAAGGGGGATTGTGGGCATGGTTGTTGTAAATGCGGGTATTATACGAAGTATTCCGTAGCCGCCGAGCTTAAGTAAAATGGCAGCTAGAACTATTGAGCCAGCAATTGGCGCCTCAACGTGGGCTTTTGGTAGTCACAAGTGTACTCCATAAAGTGGGAGTTTTACAAGAAAGGCTGTTATGCAGGCAAGTCATAGAATTAGGCTCGTTTGGTTTGTTAGTTGTTTTGTGTTAACTAGTATGGTTAGTTCAAATGATGTGTGATAATTAATTTTGTAGTAAAATAGTAGTGCAATTAATAGTGGCAGTGAGCTAGTCAGGGTATAAAAAATAAAGTATGAGCCTGCAATAAGCCGTTCTTGTTGTGCCCCTCAGCGGGTAATTAAAAGTAGGGTTGGAATAAGTGTTGTCTCAAATATAACATAAAATATTGTTATTTCTGTTGCCGAGAAGGTAATTAAGAGGGCGGCCTGTAGTACTGTGATAGTAATTAGGAAGGTCTGGCGTAGTGATTTAGGTTCATGTTGTAAGTGATGATGGTTGGCGAGCACTATAAGTGGGAGGAGTCAACAGGTAAGAATTATTAAGGGCGCGGAGAGCTGATCAATACTAGTAAGCGGGGTTATATTACTTAGATGAAGCATTAGTGGGCAGTAAAATCAGGTGAGGCTGATAAAAGCAATTAGGCTTGATTGAAGGACATAGATTGGAGTAATTAGATTTTGTGGGCTGAGTATGGTGGTTGGAATGAGTATTAGAGTTGGTAGAAGTACTTTTAACATTGTAATATATTTATAGCAGCTATGTGGTCTGAGCTGTGAGTTCGAATTGTTGCGACAAGGAGTGCAAGTCCTGTGCTCGCCTCACATGCCGAGAGGGTCAATAGTATAATTGGTATTGTGGCGGTGGTTGGGGTATGAGTATAAAAGGTTAGTGTAGTTATCATACAATATAGCGATAGTATTATACTTTCAATACACAATAGAATTGAGATGAAGTGTAGGCGATGAAGTATTATACCTACCATGGCTAGTAGAAATGCACTGATAAGTGCAATAAGCTGAGGTGTCATTTCAGGGGCTCTGAGTAAATCAGAATTTATTAAGTCGAAATTAATTGTCTTGTTTAGACTAGCCCCTTAATCTGCTCATTCGAGGCCGCCCTGCAGTCATTCATATACTAAGCCGATGGTTAAAATAATAATAATTACTATAGTTATAATGGCGGCGGCTATTGGTTTGGCTAGTGTCAATGCTCATGGAAGTGGTAGGAGTAGTGCAATTTCTAGGTCAAAAAGAATGAATAAAATTGCGATGAGGAAAAACCGTAAGGAGAATGGCAGTCGTGCAGTTCCTAGTGGGTCAAACCCGCACTCATAGGGTGAAACTTTCTCACTGTCTGGGCTAAGTTCTGGTAAGTAGAAGCTAATAGTGATTAGAATAATTGACATGGCTATTATAATGCCTAATGTTAGTAGAATAGTCATTACCTTTCCTTAAATGGATTAAGGCCTGATGAGTGGAAGTCACCTGTACTAAGTATACTAGAAAGGTATGAGCCTCATCAATAAATTGAGATGTATAAGAAGAGTCATACTACATCTACAAAATGTCAGTATCATGCTGCCGCTTCAAAGCCAAAGTGATGGTGTGTTGTAAAATGGTAGTTTAATTGGCGTCAAAGGCATACAAGCAGAAAGGATGTGCCGATGATAACGTGTAAGCCGTGAAAGCCTGTGGCAACGAAAAATGTTGACCCGTAGGTGCTGTCTGAGATTGTAAATGGGGCTTCGTAGTATTCTATTGCTTGTAGAGCTGTGAAGTAAAGGCCGAGTAGGGCGGTCAATAGAAGGCCTTGTACGGCTTCTTTTCGTATTCCTGCTATGATAGCATGGTGGGCTCACGTAACAGTTACACCTGAGGCCAGAAGTACGGCTGTGTTTAGTAGTGGCACTTCAAGGGGATTTAGTGGGATAATACCACTTGGAGGTCACTGGTTTCCAAGTTCATGGGTTGGTGCAAGGCTTGAGTGGTAGAATGCTCAGAAGAAGCCGATGAAGAATAAAACTTCTGATGTGATGAATAATGCTATGCCGTAACGTAAGCCTCGTTGTACGCTTGGTGTGTGTAAACCTTGGTAAGTGCTTTCTCGGACTACGTCGCGCCATCACTGTAGTATCGTTAATATTAACACGAGTAGGCCAAGATTTAAGATTGTGAGCTTATTGTAGTGGAATCATATTGCAAGGCCTGAAGTCATGAGTAGAGCCGCGATGGCGCCCGTGAGGGGTCACGGGCTTGGGTCAACTATGTGGAATGGGTGGGTTTGGTGGGTCATTAGGTGTTTTCTTGTAAATAAAGGGTTAATAAAAGAACAAATACGTACGCCTGAATTATCGCTACGGCGATTTCAAGGACTATTAGTAGTAGTAGAATGACCCCTAGTATTATAGTTAAGGAATATGATGTAGCAGGTAATAATAAGGTGGCAGTAGAAATGAGTTGAATAAGTAGATGTCCGGCTGTCAGGTTTGCTGTAAGTCGAACAGCTAATGCTAGTGGGCGGATAAAGAGGCTAATTGTTTCGATTAGAATTAGCGCAGGGATAAGAAGTGTCGGTGTGCCTTCAGGCAGGAGATGTCCTAGGGCATGCGTTGGCTGTGTGCGAAGGCCGATTAGTACTGTTGCTATTCATAGGGGTAAAGCTAAGGCTATGTTTATCGATAGTTGTGTTGTTGGTGTGAATGTGTATGGAAAAAGCCCTAGGAGGTTTATAGAGGTTAGGAGTAATATTAGGCTAATAAGCGGGTTCGTTCATTTATGTGTACCCGGGTTCAATGGCTGTGTCAGTTGCTTTGTAAGTAATTTAATAATAAAATTTGTTAGTGCTTCTAGGCGGTTTTGTATGAGGCGCGCGGTCTGTGGAAATAGCAGTAGGGGTATGAGTATGGCCGGAATAATAAGCGGGAGGCCTAAAAAATTTGGAATTAAAAATTGATCGAAAATGCTTATAGTCATGGTCAGTGTCAATGGCAGGTGCAAGATGGTTTAGGCTGTTGAGTTGGATACAGATAAAATGTGACATATGCTGTTTTTATCATATACAGTATAAGTGTCAATCAAGTAAAGATAAGTAATAGAAATCAGGGTGCGGGGTTCAGTTGAGGCATATCACTAAGGGATTTGAATCCCTCGCTAGCTTAAAAGGCTAGTGCTATAGCGTAAGCTTCTTAGTGAGATAGTGAGAGATGTAGATCAATTCTCAAAATGTTTTAGTGGTACGGACTCAATGACGATTGGTATAAAACTGTGATTTGCGCCGCAGATTTCAGAACATTGGCCGTAATATACCCCAGGCGTAAGAGTTATGAACGTGGTTTGATTTAGTCGACCTGGTACCGCGTCTGTTTTTACGCCTAAAGGGGGGACTGCCCATGAGTGTAGTACGTCCTCTGCTGTAACAAGTGTACGAATTGGTGAGTTTATTGGCAGTACAATTCGATTATCTACATCTAGCAGTCGATAGTGACCTGGCAGGAGGTCGGTTGCGGGGGTCATGTAAGAGTCAAATAGTAGGGTTTTATAGTCGGTGTATTCATAGCTTCAGTACCATTGGTGTCCAATCGCCTTAATTGTTAAATGTGGGGTTGTGATCTCATCTATTAAATATAAAATACGAAGCGATGGGAGTGCGATCATGATGAGAGTTAGCGCTGGTAATACGGTTCACACTATTTCTACTATCTGGGCGTCAGTTGTAGTTGTGTGAGTTAGCTTAGTAGAGATTGTAGTAATAAGTGTATATAGTACAAGGCTGCTAATTAAGACGGCAACTATTAGGGCATGGTCATGAAAGTGAAGAAGTTCTTCTATAATTGGAGACGCTGCATTTTGGAAGCCTAACTGGGAGGGGTATGCCATTAAAGCTCATAGGGGTGGGTACCTATAATTTAGCACTGACAGAGCTTGGTAATAATTTTACTAGAGCTTTAAGATGCTAGCATAGAGGTTGTGCGACTGGCTTGAAACTAGTTTATGGTGGTTCGATTCCATCGTATCTTGCGGGTTTATTAGACAAATGTGGGTTCTTCGTGGGTATGGTGGGGCGGGGGACAGCCGTACAGTCACTCAAGATTTGTTATTGGGTATTCGAGGGATAAGATTTCTCGTTTGGCTGCAAAGGCTTCTCAGATAATGAAGATTATTAATATTATGGCTACTGTTGAGATAAGAGAGCCAATAGATGATACAGTATTTCAAATGGTGTATGCGTCGGGATAGTCTGAGTATCGTCGGGGTATGCCGGCAAGGCCGAGGAAGTGCTGCGGAAAGAACGTGAGGTTAACGCCGATAAACATTAGATAGAATTGTATCTTTGTTCATGCTTGGCTTAAAGAGAAGCCAGTGAATAGAGGGAATCAATGAATTAGTCCGCCTATAATAGCAAATACTGCGCCCATTGAAAGTACGTAGTGAAAATGTGCTACTACATAGTATGTGTCGTGGAGTACAATGTCTAGGGACGAGTTGGCGAGAATAATGCCCGTTAGACCTCCAATGGTAAATAAAAAAATAAAGCCTAGGGCCCATAATATTGGGGCGTCTCATTTAATTGCCCCGCCATGTAAAGTTGCTAGTCAGCTAAATACCTTAATTCCTGTGGGGATTGCAATGATTATTGTTGCTGAGGTAAAATAGGCACGCGTGTCTACATCTATCCCTACGGTGAATATATGATGAGCCCATACAATAAACCCTAGGAAGCCAATAGATAGTATGGCCCATACTATGCCTATATAGCCGAATGGCTCTTTTTTCCCTGCATAGTATGTCACGATGTGAGAGATTATTCCGAACCCGGGGAGAATTAAAATATAAACCTCTGGGTGCCCAAAAAATCAGAATAGGTGTTGGTATAAAATCGGATCTCCGCCGCCGGCCGGATCAAAGAATGTTGTATTCAGGTTGCGGTCTGTTAATAGTATTGTGATACCTGCTGCTAGTACAGGAAGCGACAGAAGTAGTAAAACAGCTGTAATTAGGACGGACCATACAAACAGTGGTGTTTGATATTGTGAAATGCGAGGTGGTTTTATATTGAGGCAAGTGGTGATAAAATTAATTGCCCCTAGGATAGAGGAGACTCCCGCCAAATGTAATGAGAAAATTGTAAGGTCTACCGAGGCACCGGCGTGAGCTAAATTACCTGCAAGAGGGGGATAGACAGTCCAGCCGGTGCCAGCACCGGCTTCCACGCCGGCTGATGCCAAGAGCAGTAATAACGACGGGGGCAGCAGTCAAAAGCTTATGTTGTTTATTCGTGGGAATGCTATGTCAGGCGCGCCGATTATTAGCGGCACAAGTCAGTTCCCGAAGCCCCCGATTATAATTGGTATGACTATAAAGAAGATTATAATGAAGGCATGGGCTGTAACTACAACATTGTAAATTTGGTCGTCCCCCAGGAGGGCGCCGGGCTGGCCTAATTCAGCTCGTACTAGTAAGCTCAGTGCAGTGCCAGCTATGCCAGCTCAGGCACCAAATACTAGATAGAGAGTGCCGATATCTTTATGGTTTGTGGAAAAAAATCAACGAGTCAAAGTCACAAGTAGGTAGGATGGCCGAGGGCTAGGCGGAGAGCTGTAGACTCTCTCACAGAGGTTTGAGTCCTTTTCTTATCAGATTGGTTCCGAACGCGCCAAATTGCAAATTTGGCCCCGCCGCGGAGAGCGGCCGGAACTTTCCCCGTTTCCCCATAACGGGGAAAGTCGGATTGAAACCCGCTGGATTGGGTGTTTAGCTGTTAACTAAGTTCTTGTAGGATCGAGGCCTGCCAATCTAGTAAGGCCTTAGCTTAATTAAAGTATTTGAGTTGCAATCAAGTGATGTGCGGTAAGTGTGCACAGGTCTTAACAGAAACTAAGAAATATTATTCTTGTTTGAGGCTTTGAAGGCCTCCGGTTTAATAATTAACCTAAGTTTCTAGTTGGTGATGAGTAGTGGTGTAAGAGGGAGTAGTAGGAGTGTTGTTGGTAGGGTAGTAATCAGCAATGCGTTTGGTTTTGGTGTAAGGCGTCATTTTATTTGTATTGAGGGATTAGTTGGCGAGATGGTTATGGTTATTAGGTATATAATCCGAATGTAAAATATGAGGCTTAGTAGAGATGTTATAGCAAGGCTGGTGGCAAGGAATGTAAAATTTATAAATGTTAGTTCTTTTAGAATGAGTCATTTCGGCATAAAGCCTGTGGTTGGGGGTAGGCCTCCAAGTGATACCAGTGTAATGAATAGTGTTAGTGTTATTGCAGGAAGAGCATGTCAGAGTGTAGTGGCATCTTTTAGAGATTTTATATTGGTTGGTACTATGGTGGTGAATGTTGTAGTTGTTATAATAATGTAAATGATTAGTGTTAGGAGCGCCAGGGTTGGGTTAATTGTTATTATTGAAATAATTCAGCCCAGGTTTGCGATAGATGAGAATGCTATTAATTTTCGTAGTTGTGTTTGATTTAAGCCCCCTCAGCCGCCGACAATGGTCGAGAGAAGCGCCAGAGTTAATATGGTTGGGGTATGAAGGGCTGGAGCGGCGACATATAGTAGGGCAAATGGGGCAAGTTTTTGTCAGGTTGCTAGTGTTAGGGCGAGTGTGATTGTGGTACCCTGTATAACTTCTGGGAGTCAGGCGTGTAATGGGGCGACGCCCAGTTTTATTATTAGTGCTAGTGTTAGTATGGTTGATGCTGGTTGTGTGGTTATATGTGCGATATCTCATTGGCCTGTCATGTATATATTCATTGTTGTGGCAAAAAGGAGCAGGCTCGATGTGGCTGCTTGAATTAGAAAATATTTTGTGGCAGCTTCGTTTGTTCGGGGGGTGTGTCGGTTTGTTATAATTGGCAGGATTGCCAGCGTGTTTAGTTCTAGGCCGATTCAAGCTAATATTCAATGGTTTGCGGCGGCAGCGATAACTGTGCCAATAGTAACTGACGAAATTAATAGGCATGTAGTATATGGGGTCATTAGTAAAGGAGGGATTAAACCAACATTTTTGGGGTATGGGCCCAAGAGCTTTTTTAGCTGACTTTACTAGAAAATAGTATAATGGAAGTACGTGGAGTTTTGGACTCTGTAGCATAGGTTCGAGGCCTAATTTTCTAGGAGGTGAGAGGATTTTAACCTCTATGTATTACTCTATCAAAGTAGTCCTTGAAGATTCGGGCACACGTCCATTAGTAAGTTGGGGGTAGTCCGGCTAGTATTAGAGGCAGTAGCGTATGCCATAGACATAGTGTCAGGGTTAGTGGTAAGAATTGTTTTCATAGTATGTGCATAAGTTGATCGTAGCGGAATCGTGGGTATGAGGCGCGAATTCATAAAAATACAATAGTTAGTAGGGTGGTTTTTGTAATTATATCTAGCGTGGTGAGCGGGTGTAATGTTGTACTAGGGGCTAGAAATAATGTGGTAGAGAGTAGGTTTATTATTATGATGTTGGCGTACTCTGCGAGGAAAAATAGAGCGAATGGCCCTGCCGCATACTCTACGTTAAAGCCTGAAACTAGTTCTGATTCGCCCTCTGTTAGGTCGAATGGGGCTCGGTTAGTTTCTGCAAGGGTTGAAATGTACCATATTATTATTAGTGGTCAGGAGGTAAGTATAAGTGGAGTTGTTGTCTGTGCTGTAATAAGTGCGTGTATTGTGAAACCTCCGGCAAATAATACGACTGTAAGTATAATTAGACCAAGTGTAACTTCATATGAAATTGTTTGGGCGACGGCGCGAAGTGCCCCTAGAAGGGCGTATTTTGAGTTCGAGGCTCAGCCTGATCAAAGGATTGAGTAGACCATTATGCTCGATAGGGCTAATAAAAACAGTAGTCCCATGTTTATGTCGGCTAGTACGTTTGGTATTGGTAGTGGTGTTCATATTATTATTGCTAGTAGTAGTGCGAGGGCAGGTATTATTAGGAACAGGACGGGAGAGGATTTTGCTGGGCGGAGGGGCTCTTTAATAAATAATTTTACTCCATCTGATAGGGGTTGGAGTAGGCCGAAGGGTCCTACCAGATTAGGGCCCTTTCGTAGCTGCATTTGTCCTAATAGTTTGCGCTCCAGTAAAGTAAGAAATGCGACGGCAATTAAGATCGGAATGATGTAGAGTAGGGTGTTTATGGCGGTACTTAGTGATGTCATGTATTAAGGAGGGGAGTTGCACCCCTGTTAAAAGGGCTTAGGCCTGTCGCATTAATTTCTTGGCTCTGCCACCTTAATAAGTAATTGTCTACTACTTTTTGTTATGCTGACAGCTTCAGATTTTAATCAGCTGGTAGTTGTAGGACGTAATTTTATTATTGGTCCTTGCTTTCTGATCCTTTCGTACTAAGAAAGTAGCATGCATAGATAGAAACCGACCTGGATTACTCCGGTCTGAACTCAGATCACGTAGGATTTTAATCGTTGAACAAACGAACCAATTAATAGCGTCTGCACTATTTGGACATCCTGATCCAACATCGAGGTCGTAAACCCTCTTGTCGATATGGACTCTTGAAGAAGATTGCGCTGTTATCCCTGGGGTAACTTGGTTCAATAGTCAATTTTATTGGGTCATTGCAGGATTGGCCTGTCGGCCTAGTGTGTAGTTTTCTGGAGGTTTTGTTTGTCTCCAGGGTCGCCCCAACCGAAAACTGCTAAATCATGAAGTTGAGTAGAAGTTTAAAGCTCCACAGGGTCTTCTCGTCTTATGATTATATTCCAGCTTTTGTACTGGGAGATCAGGTTCATAGAACTACTACGAGAGACAAATCGATTTTCATGGCGCCATTCATACTAGTCCTCATTTAAAGAACAAATGATTGCGCTACCTTTGCACGGTTAGGATACCGCGGCCGTTAAAAGTGAATCACCGGGCAGGCGAGACCTTTAATACTGTGTTGGGCTAAAGGCTATGTTTTTGGTAAACAGTTGAAATCGGTGGTTGTCGAGTTCCTTTCATAATATTTTTTCTTTCTTTCATGCACTCCTGTGTCGGGTTAATAGTTTAGTTAATCACATGGCTTGGTGGTGGTGATTTTCCTTTTTGTAGTCTATTAAGTAGTGTGTGATTTATGGGGATGCAGAGAGGGTAATGCCATTTTACTAGTCCTAGCAGTAGTTCTTCCATGGTAGCATGGAATAGCTTGGTAGGTTGTCCGGAGTAGCTGTAGTAGTATCTGATTTTGTTATGTTTCGCTTTGACGCGATGGTGGGTGATAGCGGCTTTAGGGCTTACACCATGGGTATGTTTTAGGGAGGTTTCTCTCGGCAAAGGCTGTATCCTTGTTTGATCGAGCTGTACCTCGATCAAATAGCTTCTAAATTTTTTTGAGGCTAAAAGTAATGCAGTGGAAATTTAGAGTTGAACTTATATTCATTTACTAAGCAACCAGCTATCTAGAAGTTCGTTAGACTTGTCACCTCTATTTTAAAGTCGTCCCACTCTTTTGCTACAGAGACGGGTTCGCACGAGTTGCTGCTTTAAAATAGCTCACTTCTTTTCGGGGGGGCATATTGAAATTCATTTTATATGCGGAGACTTGCTAAGCCGTGATGCAAAAGGTACGTGTATTTAACACTGCTGTGGTGTACTTAGTATATCATTTTTTTTTCATTCGTCCCTTGCGGTACTGTTCGCTATGGCGCTAGGATGACAGAGGTTAATCGCATTTACTTTCTGTGGCAAATGATTTGTGTAAAAGGCATGGGGTGTGTAATTTGTGTGGACTGTTAGGCGTAGCAGAGGGTTTCAAAAAGGTCTGGTGGAGACATCTTTCAATTGTAAGCTGAATGCTTTTTAAGCTACTTTTTGTTGCCAAGCGCACTTTCCAGTACGCTTACCATGTTACGACTTGTCTCTTCTTTTAATTAGGTTGCTTATTATTTATGTATTATTGGGCATCGAAGAGGGTGACGGGCGGTGTGTGCGCGTCCCAGAGCAAGGTTAAAATAAATACGGTAATTTATTTTACTACTAAATCCGCCTTCTAGTAGGTGTTTCAGTATACTTTCCGTATGCCCTCGATGAGGGAATGTAGCCCATCGCTGCCACCTGGTTAGCTACACCTCGACCTGACGTATTAGTGTGAAAACTTTTTAGCTTACGTGTGCGCCTTCATAGGGTAGGCTGGCGACGGCGGTATATAGGCTGTAGAGTGCTACAGATGGTTAGGTAGAGCGGGTAACATCGGATTATAGGACAGGCTCCTCTAGGTTGTTATGGGACACCGCCAAGTCCTTTGAGTTTTAAGCTTTTCGCTCGTAGTTCTCTGGCGGACAGGAGAGTGTAAAAATGTACTGTCTAATTTACGGCGCAGCATAATAGGGTATCTAATCCTAGTTTGTGCCTGCGCTTTCGTGAGGTCAATTTGTAAGAAAGAGTACATATTCTTTTTGGCCTGTGCATTTTACTGCTAGGTTAAATTTTCTTTCCTGTTGGCTTAGACATCTAGTCACGATTTACGCCGATTTGCCGTTAGTTGTAGTCTTTCGTATAACCGCGGCGGCTGGCACGAAATTAACCAACATAATTTATTATTACTGAGTCAAAAATTTCATTTATTGCCCAATGTTTGTCACTGCTGCATGCCCGTGTGGGTGTGGTAACGCTAGATGTCATGGGCTAACTTTATTCGCGTGCCTGATATCCTCTCCACATGTCGAACGGCGAACAAAGTGGGTATACTCACTGGTATGCGGAGACTTGCATGTGTAATTATAATAAAAATTAACGGTAGGTCAAGGACCAAAGCCTTGTGTTGTTGGGATTTTAGGCCATCGTGGCATCTTCAATGCCATGCTTTCGTTAAGCTACAAACAAC